GGGGGGTGGATAATTTGTTGTGGTTTGTGTTTTTGTTTGATTTTTGGATGGGGAGCGGTTTTGGGGCTGTTTTGTGTGGTTTATGACAAAGAAATGGTGATTGTTTTTGGAGTGCGGGATGAAGTGGAAAGTTGGTTAAGGGTGAATGATGATGAGTGATTTGGATAATGTAGGGAAATGTGGATTGGTTGTTTGATGAAAAAAAATGAAAATGTCAAGATAAAAAAAAAAAGATGCGCAAAATGGAATTTAAACGTAAGTTCCTGGTGAATGATAAAATAATTGTTATGTCCGGCAACCATTACACTATCTGTTGACCAGAGGTAGGTAGCGCGCCAACCATGAATGGGGTCAAAGTGCATCAGTGCCAAGTTTGCGACGACCTTATCCGTTAGACCATGACATTCTGGGTGTTAGGGGATTCATATGCGCGACGGTCATGTGATGGACATGTCAAGAGGAAGATAACACCTGCTCTGCACTTGAAGGGCTTATTGAAGAGACGCTAAAAAAAACCAAGTGTAGGAGGTCGGTATGCCGCGGTAAAGAGACTAGGGAGGAGTATTCAACCGACCACTTGTATCTGTGAAGAGCAAGGAGGAGGGAATGGTGTAGCTCATGTTCCTGAAGTTACAACCAATAGCGCAAAAGAGCAAGTTTAGGCGATGTATGCGCTTGCAGGGCAATAACTTAGGGTATATATGACGTTGAGTAGCTCGGTTCTCGTGAGAAGCGCGATCAATAGATAACCATGCTCTCTGGCTTGGGTGTTCTTGAAGGCTGTTGTTCGAGAACGGTACCTAGGAGGTGGGCGAATTCAGTAGACTAGGGGAATTCAAAGGTGTACTGGACGGTAGTCGTTTGCCTGTTGGATGGGATGCATGTTGGGTGAAGTCCTGGTTTATGGGTAACGCTTGTGACTGGGTCTTAGGACGGATAAGTTGGGCTCAATGGTACCTGACGCAAGAATGTGCCTGCTGGGGGGGATGGCCAAATATCACTCGTTTCGGAGATAATGTTTGGGTTTCTGGTGGAAGAGCATGACATGTAATGTGGATTATCCTACATCTCATGGGATGTTTGATGGGGTAAATAGTGTGATGCATTATATACATACCCTATAATCAAGAGAAAATCCGCTGGGGGGGGTAAGGGGGGGGGGTAAGGGGGGGGGTTGGAGGACATATTTAGGCGTTCCTGTAGTTAAATGTTATAACGACGGCTTTTCAGGCCGTAGGTCTCGGAGAAAGACCGAGTGGGAATTTATGATAATATTTGTTCTGTTTCTGGGCCTGTGTTTTGTTTTAGGGGGATTGGCGGTTGCATCCAACCCGTCTCCTTATTATGGGGTGTTAGGGTTGGTTGTGGCGGCAGTTGCTGGGTGTGGTTGGTTGGTAAGTTTAGGGGTGTCTTTTGTTTCTCTGGTTCTTGTGATGGTCTATCTAGGGGGGATGCTGGTTGTGTTTGTGTATTCGGTGTCGTTGGCAGCGGATCCTTACCCAGAGGCTTGGGGTAGCCTAGGTGTTGTTGGTTACGGTTTTGGGATGGGGTTGGTTGTGGTAGTGGGGCTTGCTGTGGGGGGTGTATTGGAGCTGCTGGTAGATGAGGGGACGGTAAATAGTGGGGGTTTGTCGTCAGTTCGGTCGGATTTTAGTGGGGTAGCTGTGTTGTATTCGGAAGGGGCGGGTCTACTTTTGATTGGAGGGTGAGGGCTGTTGTTGACTCTGTTTGTGGTGTTGGAGCTTGTGCGGGGGTTGTCTCGGGGGGCAATTCGGGCTGTTTAGGGGTGGTGTCAGGAAGTAGTTTAGTTGAAAATGCCAGCTTTGGGAGTTGGAGAGGAGGGTTTAAGTCCCTTTTTCCTGAGATGGGTAACTCTAAGAAGGGGTTTAGTCTTCAATCTTTGGCTTACAAGACCAATGTTTTTATAAACTATTAGAGTTGATTAAAGTTTGAGTAGTTTGTTTTCTAGGAGTGCCGCAAGGGGGAATAGGACTAGAATAATTGTGAAATACGTGAGTGAGGCTAGTTGGCCAATGATGATGAAGGGGTGTTCTACTGGTTGGCTGCCTACTCAGGTTAGGACTAGGATGTTGGCGACTAGCGATCAGAATAGGATCTGTGATAGGGGTCGGAAAGTTATTGATCGTAGTTTTGATGTATGTAGTAGGGGGACGAGGAATAGAACGAGGATTGAGGCAGCTAGGGCTAGTACGCCTCCCAGTTTGTTTGGGATGGATCGGAGGATGGCGTAGGCGAATAGGAAGTATCACTCGGGTTTGATGTGTGGGGGAGTGACTAGGGGGTTGGCAGGCGTGAAGTTTTCTGGGTCACCTAGGAGGTTGGGGGAGAATAGAGCTAGTGAGACGAGTAGGGATAGTAGGAGTATAAATCCTAGGATATCTTTGATGGTGTAGTATGGGTGGAATGGGATTTTGTCACAGTCTGAGGGAATGCCTAGTGGGTTGTTTGAGCCTGTTTCGTGTAAGAAGGTGAGGTGAACAAGGGTGAGCCCTACGATGACGAAGGGGAGTAGGAAGTGGAGAGCGAAGAATCGGGTTAGTGTGGGGTTGTCGACAGAGAATCCGCCTCAGGCTCACTCTACTAGTGTTTGTCCGATGTAGGGGATGGCTGAGAATAGGTTTGTAATTACGGTAGCTCCTCAGAATGATATTTGTCCTCATGGTAGGACATATCCTACGAAGGCAGTTGCTATGAGAATAAGGAGTAGGATGACTCCGATGTTTCAGGTTTCTTTGTACAGGTAGGAGCCGTAGTAGAGGCCTCGGCCGATGTGTAGGTAGATGCAGATGAAGAAGAAAGAAGCTCCGTTTGCGTGTAGGTTGCGGATGAGTCAGCCGAATTGGACGTCTCGGCATATGTGGGCGACAGAAGAGAAGGCCAGGTTGGTGTCTGCTGTGTAGTGTATGGCTAGCAGTAGGCCTGTGATGATTTGGGTGATTAGGCAGACGCCTAGTAGGGACCCGAAGTTTCATCATGTTGAAATGTTTGATGGTGCTGGGAGATCAATTAGGGCGTCATTGATGATTTTTAGGATTCGGTGGTTTTTACGAAGGTTGAGGGCCATTGGTTGTTTCTGTACGTAGATGTGAGGATGATGAGGATGGATAGGGCGAATGAGCCTAGGTAGGCTTTGATTAGGCCTGAGTGAAGAGGGGTAGTGGCTTTGGTTATTATTAGTTGTAGGTTAGCCAGTCCTTCTGGGCCTAGTATTTTGTATCAGGAGAGGTCGATTAGGTGGGATGCGATATTTTGTCCTCCTTTGAGGGAGTTGGTTATGCTTAGGCGATGTATTAGGGGGTTGAAGTATCCTAGGGATGTTGAAAAATTTGAGAAGGGGGTTTGTTTTGTAAGGATGAGTGTTTGAGTCATTTTTGAGATTTCTAGGGCTAGGGCAATGCCTAGGGCTGTTACTATCAGGGCAGTTATTTTGATGGATAGGGGTATAGTTATTGGGGGGGTTTTTGTGGGGATGATGAATGAGGTGATGAGGAACCCTGCTAGGATACTTCCGAGTGCGAGGCGGGTAATTGGAGAGGTTACTGCTGGGTTGTTTTCATTTACTGGGGTTAAGGGAGGAATTCGAACGAAGCCGGTTTGTACTAGTACGGTTATACGGATTGTGTACACTGCGGTGAAGGATGTGGCTAGGAGGGTTAAGACTAGGGCTCAGGTGTTTAGGTAGGAGGTGTTTAGGCTTTCGATAATTTGGTCTTTTGAGTAGAATCCTGCCAGGAATGGTGTTCCTATTAGGGCCAGGTTGCCGATAGTGAGGCATGCAGTGGTTGTGGGTAAGATTTTTTGGAGCCCTCCTATTTTTCGGATGTCCTGTTCTCCGTTTAGGCTGTGGATGATGGAGCCTGAGCACAGGAAGAGTATGGCTTTGAAGAATGCGTGGGTTGAGATGTGAAGGAAGGCTAGTTCGGGTAGGTTTAGTCCGATTGTGACTATTATTAGTCCTAGTTGGCTTGAAGTGGAGAAGGCAATGATTTTTTTGATGTCGTTTTGGGTGAGGGCGCACGTGGCTGCAAATAGCGTGGATAGAGCTCCTAGGCAGAGGCATAGGGTTAGGGCGGTTTGGTTGTTGTTGAATAGGGGGTGGGTCCGGATGAGTAGGAAGATTCCGGCTACTACTATTGTGCTGGAGTGAAGTAGAGCGGATACGGGGGTTGGCCCTTCCATTGCGGCTGGGAGTCATGGGTGGAGGCTGAATTGGGCGGATTTTCCGGTTGCGGCTAGGATGAGGCCTAGGAGGGGTAGTGTTGGGGTTTGGAATGGGGTGGGGAGTTGTTGAATTTCTCAGGTGTTTATGGTGGAGGCTAGTCATGCTATGCAGAGGATGAGCCCGATATCTCCGATTCGGTTGTAGAGTACGGCTTGGAGGGCGGCTGTGTTGGCTTCTGCTCGGCCGTGTCATCAGCTGATTAGTAGGAAGGATATGATTCCAACTCCTTCTCAGCCGATGAATAGTACGAATAGGTTGTTGGCGACGATTAGGATGAGTATGGCGATTAGGAAGAATAGTAAGTAGGTGAAAAATTTTGTGATGTAAGGGTCTGAAGCCATGTATCATGTTGCGAATTGTAGGATGGATCATGACACGAATAGCGCGATGGGGAAGAAGGTGAGGGAGTAGAAGTCTATTTTTAGGCTGATGGGAATTTTAAAGGTTATGATGAATTTTCATTCTCAGAGGGAAGTAAGGCTTTCTGTGCCTGAGTAGATGAAGATGGTTATTGGGATTAGGCTGATTAGGAAGGAGGCCTTGACTGTGTTAGTAATGGTGTTGGGGGTGTTTTTAAGGCTGTTAGATAGAAGGGGGAATAGGATGGGGGTGGAGAGGGTTGCTAGGGTTGAGAGTATGAACGTGTTTAGGACTAATGATAGGTCCATTACTTTCACTTGGATTTGCACCAAGATGAGTGGCTCCTAAGACCATTGGATTGCTATTATCCTTTGAAAGTAAGGAGACTGAGGTTTTATACTCAGATGCAAGAGTTAGCAGCTCTCGCTGGCGTTACCTCTCCTCGGCAGGTAAGAAGGGTTGAACTTCTGTTTTTAGAGTCACGGTCTAATGTTTTGGCTTAAACTATACTTGCATGCGGGGATGCCGGAGATTAGTTCTGGTTTGAGAATTAGGAGCATCATGGGGATTATGTGTAGTGCTATGAGGAGGTGCTCCCGTGTAGAGGAGTTTTGGATTGATGTGATGTGGGATGGGAGGGTGCCGCGTTGTGTTATTATTAGTATATATAGGGTGTAGGAGGCGGTAAGAAGGATTGCGGTACCTGTTAGGAGGATCGTGAAGGCGGATCAGTTGAAGAGTGCGATTACGATGGTTAGTTCTGCTATGAGATTGGTTGTTGGGGGGAGGGCTATGTTTGTCAGGTTGGCTAGGAGTCATCAGGTGGCCATGAGTGGTAGCAGAGGTTGGAGGCCTCGTGTGAGTAGTAGGATTCGGCTGTGCGTTCGTTCGTAGTTGGTGTTGGCTAGGCAGAATAGTATTGAGGAGGTTAGACCATGTGAAATTATTAGGATTATTGCTCCTGAGAATGCTCATTGGGTTTGGATTATGGTTGCAGCTACAACCAGTCCTATGTGGCTGACGGATGAATAGGCGATTAGTGACTTTAAGTCGATTTGGCGTAGGCAGATGGCGCTTGTTATTACTGCCCCTCATAGGGCGAGGGTGATGAAGGGATAGTGTAGGTTGTTCGATGTTGGGTTTACTAGTATTGTGACTCGTATGATGCCATAGCCTCCTAGCTTTAGGAGGAGAGCTGCTAGTAGTATGGAGCCGGCAATGGGGGCTTCTACGTGGGCTTTGGGGAGTCATAGGTGAAGACCGTACAGGGGGGCTTTAACTATGAATGCTAGTAGAAGGGCTAGACTTGCGGCCAGGCCTGATCAGGAGGAGTTTAGTGAGGGGTGTGAGAGTTTGAGTATTGGGAGGTATAGCGTACCGATTTGGTTGTGTAGGTGGAGGATTGTAATTAATAGGGGGAGAGAGCTAGCGAGCGTATAGAATAGAAGGTAAATGCCAGCGTTTAGGCGTTCTGGTTGATTGCCTCATCGCGTGATGAGGATTAGGGTGGGAATGAGGGTAGCTTCGAATGCGATGTAGAAGAGTATTAGTTCTGAGGCTGAGAAAGCTAGGAGGATGAATAGTTGTGCTAGGATTACTGTTAAAGCAAAGATTCGTTTACGGATGATGGGTTCTTGTTCTAGGTGGTTTTGGCTTGCTATGATTATGAGGGGGAGGAGTCAGCATGAGAGAACTAGTAGGGGGGAGGAAATTTGGTCGATGGCTGTTCAGGGGGTTAGGCCTTTGTTTGGGTAGTAGGTTGGTGTGAGTCATTGGAGGCTAATGGCGGCGATTAGTAGGCTGTACAGTGTGGTGTTGGTTCACAGGTGTTTGCGCGGGGAGAGGAGGGCTAATGGGAGGAGTATAGCGGTTGGGGCGATGATTTTTAGCATTGTAGGAGGTTGAAGTTATGTAGGTGGTCGGATCCGTGGGTTCGGGTTGAGGCTACTAGCAGGGCTAAGCCTGCGCCTGCTTCGCAGGCGGAGAAAGTTAGTATAAGGATGGGTAGGATGGTGGAGACTGATGATTGGGTGTGGATGGGTCATATGGCTAGGGCGACGTATATGGATAGTATTATGCTTTCTAAACATAGTAGGGCTGAGATCAGGTGGGTTCGGTGAAAGGCTAGGCCTAGGCTGCTTAGGGTGAAGGCGGAGTAGAAGCTTAGGTGAAGGTAGGACATAAAGAAAGTTATAGGGTGGAAGCTATAATTTGTTGAGTCGAAATCAACCGTCTTGGTTAGACTAACTTTCTGTTACTCTGCTCATTCTAATCCGCCTTGGATTCATTCGTACACTAGTCCTAGGGTTAGAAGGAGGATGAGTGTGGAGGTTCAGGTTAGGGTGGTGATAGGGGTTTGTAGTTGGGTGGCTCATGGAAGTGGCAGGAGTAGGGCAATTTCCAGGTCGAATAGGAGGAAGAGAATGGCTACTAGGAAGAAGCGGATTGAAAAGGGGAGTCGAGCAGACCCCAGGGGGTCGAATCCGCATTCGTATGGGGATAGTTTTTCTGAGTCTGGTGTTATTTGGGCCAGTCAGAAGTTTAATGCGGTTAGGAGGAGGCTTAGGGTTAGTGAGAGGGTTAGTATGAACAGGATTATGTTTATTACTCTTCTCTGGGGTTAAACCAGATTCTAAGGATTGGAAGTCGATTGTAATTAATATACTAGAAGAGTAAGATCCTCATCAGTAGATTGAAATGTAGAGGAATAATCATACGACGTCTACGAAGTGTCAGTATCAGGCGGCAGCCTCAAATCCAAAGTGGTGGTTTGATGTGAAGTGGTATTTGATTAGGCGTAGGAGGCATACTAACAGGAATGTAGAACCAATAATTACGTGTAGGCCGTGGAATCCGGTAGCGACGAAGAATGTTGAGCCGTAAACTCCGTCGGCGATAGTGAAGGGTGCTTCATAGTACTCTATGGCTTGTAGGGCGGTGAAGTAGAAGCCTAGGAGGACTGTTAGGGATAGGGCCTGGATAGCCTGTTTTCGGTTAGCTTCTGTGATGCTATGATGGGCTCATGTGACAGTGACTCCTGAGGCTAGGAGGATGGCGGTGTTTAGAAGTGGGACTTCTATGGGGTTGAGGGGTTTGATTCCGACGGGTGGTCATTGTCCCCCTAGTTCTGGTGTGGGGGCTAAGCTTGAGTGGAAGAAGGCTCAGAAGAATCCCAGGAAGAAGAAGGCTTCTGATGTGATGAATAGGGCTATTCCGTAGCGTAGTCCTTTTTGTACGGTGGGGGTGTGGTGGCCTTGAAATGTGCTTTCTCGTACGATGTCGCGTCATCATTGGAATATAACGAGGCCAGTTGAGAGTAGGCCTAGAATAAGGAGTCGGGGGGAGTTGTAGTGGAATCACATTGTTAGTCCTGAGGTGGTTAGGAGAGCGGAGCCTGCTCCTAGGATAGGTCAAGGGCTGGGGTCGACTATGTGGTAGGAGTGAGCTTGGTGTGCCATTAGGTTTAGATGTTTTCTTGTAGGTAGAGGCTTAGTAGGAGTACAAATACATAGGCTTGGATTATTGCCACTGCTACTTCTAAGATGGTTAGTAGGAAGAGGACTAGGAAGGTTAGGAGCGAGACTATTGGTATAGTAGAGAATAGGGCTGTTGTGGCTGTGGAGATGAGTTGGATGAGTAGGTGGCCTGCTGTTAGATTGGCTGTTAGGCGTACGCCTAGGGCCAGTGGTCGGATGAGTAGGCTTGTTGTTTCGATCAGAATAAGGGCTGGGATTAGTAGGGTTGGGGTGCCTTCAGGCAGGAGATGGGCGAGTGAGGCGGAGGGTTGGTTTCGAAGTCCTGTTAGTAGGGTGGCTAATCACAGTGGGAAGGCTAGGGCTAGGTTTATGGATAGTTGGGTAGTTGGGGTGAATGTGTAGGGTAATAGGCCTAGGAGGTTGATGAGTAGTAGGAAGATTATGAGGGATGTTAGGATTAGGGCTCATTTGTGTCCTTTTTTGTCTAGAGGTATCATTAGTTGTTTTGTGACTAGGTTGATGAATCATAGTTGGAGTGTTGAGAGTCGGTTGGTGATTCATCGGTTGTCCAGGGATGGCAGTAGGAGGGCTGGGAATGTTATGGAGATGAGAATTAGTGGGATCCCTAGGAAAGACGGGCTTGAAAATTGGTCGAAGAAGCTTAGGTTCATGGTCAAGTTCAGGGGGTGGTGCTTGGGGCGGTTGGTGGTTTATTGGAGAGGGGATTTATTGATACGAATGAAAGAAGTTTGGGTTGAATGATTAGAGAGAAAGTGAGTCATGAAGTGAGCATGATAAAAAATCAGGGGTTGGGGTTTAGTTGAGGCATACCATTAAGGAGGGGGGGGGTCCCTCTTTCTTTAGCTTAAAAGGCTAATGCTGATCCATAGCTTCTTAATGATTAGGATGATAGGGAGGATCAGTTTTCGAAGTCGGCGAGTGGGGTGGATTCTACTACGATTGGTATGAAGCTGTGGTTAGCTCCACAGATTTCTGAGCATTGTCCGTAGAAGACACCTGGTCGTGAGGCAAGGAAGGAAGTTTGGTTGAGGCGTCCTGGGATTGCATCGGTTTTTACGCCTAAGCTGGGGACGGCTCATGAGTGGATGACGTCGTCAGCGGTGACGATGACTCGGATGGTGGAGTTTATGGGGACGATAGCACGGTGGTCTACTTCCAATAGGCGGAAATGGCCTAGGGGTAGGTCTGCTGTTGGGATTATGTAAGAGTCGAATGTCAGGTCTTTGAGGTCAGTGTATTCGTAGGTTCAGTATCATTGATGGCCGATGGCTTTTAGAGTTAGGTCTGGTTCGTTGATTTCGTCTATTATATAGAGGATTCGTAGGGATGGTAGGGCGAGTGTGACCAGTACTATAGCTGGAAGGATTGTTCACACGAGTTCGATTACTTGTGCGTTGACTGTGTTTGATGTGAGTTTTTCTGTCAGTGTGTGGGTTAATAGGTAGAGGACTAGGCTGCAGATTGCTAGTGCAATCATTAGGGCGTGGTCGTGGAATCCTATTAATTCTTCTATGATGGGTGAGGAGGCGTCTTGGAAGTTGAGTTGTGAGTGGTTGGCCATGTTTGAGGGAGATGTGCTGGGTTTTCACCTGCAATTTAGCCTTGACAAGGCTATGTAATTATTTTACTAACATCTCTATGAGAAAGAAGCATAAGTGGTCTATGCGGTTGGCTTGAAACCAACATACGGGGGTTCGATTCCTTCCTTTCTTGGACTTGTACAAATGGGGGCTCTTCGAATGTGTGGAATGGGGGTGGGCAGCCGTGGATTCACTCGACGTTGGTGCTTGTTAGTTCTGGGGGTAGCACTTTACGTTTTGATGCAAAGGCTTCTCAGATGATGAACACTAGCATGATTACAGCTGTCAGTGAGATGAGGGATCCTACTGAGGAGATGGTGTTTCATAGAGTGTAGGCATCTGGGTAGTCTGAGTATCGTCGTGGCATGCCGGCTAGGCCTAGGAAGTGTTGGGGGAAGAAGGTTAGGTTTACGCCCACGAATATCACACCGAAGTGTGTTTTGGCTCATGTTGAGTGGAGTGTGTAGCCTGTGAATAGAGGGAATCAGTGGGTAAAGCCTGCTAGAATTGCGAATACTGCTCCTATGGATAGGACGTAGTGGAAGTGGGCTACCACGTAGTAGGTGTCATGCAGGGCGATGTCTAGTGAAGAGTTTGCTAGAATAATTCCTGTCAGGCCTCCGATAGTGAACAGGAAGATGAAGCCTAGGGCTCATAGTATTGGGGGGTCTCATTTGATTGTTCCTCCGTGGAGAGTGGCTAGTCAGCTGAATACTTTAATTCCGGTTGGGATGGCAATGATTATAGTAGCTGATGTAAAGTATGCGCGAGTATCGACGTCCATTCCTACTGTGAACATGTGGTGGGCTCAGACGATGAACCCTAGGAATCCGATGGATAGCATGGCTCACACTATTCCTATGTAGCCGAATGGTTCTTTTTTGCCTGAGTAGTATGTTACTACGTGGGAGATGATACCGAATCCTGGGAGAATTAGGATGTAGACTTCTGGGTGGCCGAAGAATCAGAAGAGATGTTGGTATAGGACGGGGTCTCCTCCTCCAGCAGGGTCGAAGAATGTGGTGTTAAGGTTACGGTCCGTGAGTAGTATTGTAATGCCGGCGGCAAGGACTGGGAGGGACAGGAGCAGGAGGACTGCGGTAATTAAGACTGATCAGACGAATAGAGGGGTTTGGTATTGTGAGAGGGCAGGTGGTTTTATGTTGATTGCTGTAGTGATGAAGTTGATTGCCCCCAGGATTGAAGAAATACCGGCTAGGTGAAGGGAGAAGATTGCGAGGTCGACCGAAGCTCCGGCATGGGCTAGGTTTCCGGCTAGTGGGGGGTACACTGTTCAGCCTGTTCCTACGCCCGCTTCTACAGTAGAAGATGCTAGTAGTAGCAGGAAGGATGGGGGGAGTAGTCAGAAGCTTATGTTGTTTATCCGTGGGAATGCTATGTCTGGGGCTCCGATTATTAGGGGGACGAGTCAGTTTCCGAACCCTCCGATCATAATTGGTATAACTATGAAGAAGATTATTACGAAAGCGTGGGCTGTGACGACTACGTTGTAGACTTGGTCGTCTCCCAGGAGGGCTCCGGGTTGGCCTAGTTCTGCTCGGATGAGGAGGCTTAAGGCGGTACCTACCATTCCGGCTCATGCGCCGAAAATCAGGTATAGAGTCCCAATGTCTTTGTGGTTGGTTGAGAATAATCATCGGTTGGTGAAGGTCACAGGTAAGATGGCTGAGTGTGTAAGCGTTAGGCTGTAGTCCTTTTTACAGAGGTTCAATTCCTCTTCTTATCGGCTCCGTGGTGAAGTTCATAGTGAGTTGCAAGCTCATTGATGTGCATTAATCGTGCGCCGGGGCCTTAGGTAGAAGCCCGTTGGTTGAGGCATATAGCTGTTAACTATATTGTCGTGGGATCGAAGCCCATCTGCCTAGAAGGTTGGAAGGTCCTAGCTTAATTAAAGCACCTGAGTTGCATTTAGGGGATGCAGGGTAATGGCCTGCGGACTTTAGCAGAAACTAAGAGGGTTTAACTCTTGTTTAAGGCTTTGAAGGCCTTCGGTTTAGGTAATCCTAAGTTTCTTAGATGACGGTAAGAATTATAGGTGAAATAGGGAGGAGTATGACGGCCATGGTAGTCAGTACGGCAATTGTGATGTTGGTTGGTTTGTTAGTGCGTCACTGTTTTATGTGATTTGTAGTGTGTGGGGGAAGTGTAATAGTTGTGCAGTATGTGAGTCGTAAGTAGAAGAATAGGCTCAGCAGGGATAAGAGGGAGATGAGTGTGGCGGTTGGGGCTATATCCTGTTTGGTTAGTTCTTGGATGATGAGTCATTTAGGCAGGAATCCTGTTAGAGGGGGGAGGCCCGCAAGGGAGAGGAGGGCTAGTAGTAGTATTGCGTTTAGGGACGGGATTTTGGTTCATGCAGTCATCAGCGTGGATAGCTTTGATACTTTTATTGTGTTTAGGGCAAGGAATACGGATGCGGTTATCATGCTGTATAGGTAGAAATTGAGGAGTGTGAGTTTGGGGTTGTAAATAATGATAACTGCTATTCAACCTAGGTGGGAGATGGAAGAAAAGGCTAGGATTTTTCGGATTTGTGTTTGGTTGAGGCCCATTCATCCTCCAAAGGCTGTTGAAAGGATGGCCAGGGTTGTTAAGAGGGTAGGATTAAGTGAGGCGGAGGTTATGTATAATAGTGCAATTGGAGGGAGTTTTATAAGGGTGGATAGGAGAAGGCCGGTGGTGAGGGGGGAACCTTGGAGTACTTCTGGGAATCAGAAGTGGAATGGTACTAGTCCCAATTTTATTGCGATTGCTGAAGTGAGGATTAGGCAGGATGTTGGGTAAGTGAGCTGGGTAATATCTCACTGTCCGGTATGCCATGCGTTGGTTATGCTGGAGAATAGGAGAAGAGTGGAGGCGGCTGCTTGGGTGAGGAAATATTTAGTAGCAGCTTCAATGGCCCGCGGGTGGTGGGATTTTGAGATTAATGGGAGAATGGCAAGCGTGTTGATTTCAAGGCCTGCTCAAGCCATGATTCAATGGTTGCTTGAAATAGTGATGGTTGTCCCCAGGATTAGGCTGATGATGAAGATTAGGTTTGCTTGGGGGTTCATTAGCAGGGGAAGGAGTTGAACCATCATTTTCGGGGTATGGGCCCGATAGCTTATTTAGCTGACCCTACTAGAAAATAATATAAAGGGAGTATGGAGGATTTTGATTCCTTTAGTGTAGGTTCGATCCCTGCTTTTCTAAGTAGTAGGAAATGAGAGGGCTGGTACACCTCCATGTTCACTTTATCATAGTGACCCTTAGCATTCAGGCACATTTCCAGTGGGGTCTTAGGTAGGGAGGTAGACCCGCGTAGCAGATTGGTATGCTGGTGTGTCAGAGGCATAGGGCCAGTGTGAGTGGCAGGAAGTTCTTTCATAGTAGGTGTATCAGTTGGTCGTATCGAAACCGTGGGTAGGAGGCGCGGATTCATAGGAAGCCTGCTGATAGGAGCAGGACTTTTGTGGCTAGGATAACAGGATAAAGCTCTTGAGGGGGGTTGAGAAAACTTGGGTTGAAGAACAGGATTGTAGTTAGTGTGTTTATAAGTATGATGTTGGCATATTCAGCCAGAAAGAATAGTGCGAAGGGGCCTGCCGCGTACTCTACGTTGAAGCCGGATACCAGTTCGGATTCTCCTTCTGTCAGGTCGAAGGGGGCACGATTTGTTTCAGCAAGTGTAGAGACATATCATATTATAGCCAGGGGTCAGCAAGAGAAGATAAGGTAGAGGGGTTCTTGGGTGACTGCGAGGGTGCTGAGAGTGTAGTTGCCGCTCAGGAGGATGACGGAGAGGAGAATGATGGCTAGGGTGACTTCGTAGGAGATTGTTTGGGCTACTGCTCGTAGTGCTCCGATAAGGGCGTATTTAGAGTTGGAAGCTCAACCTGATCATAGGATGGAGTATACTGCTAGACTTGATATAGCCAGAAGGAATAGCAGGCCTAGGTTAAGATCTGCCAGGGAGAATGGGAGGGGTAGTGGAGTTCAGATGGAGATTGCCAGTAGTAGGGCCAGCATGGGGGTAGCGATGAATATGATTGGGGAGGATGTCGATGGTCGGATGGGTTCTTTGATGAACAGCTTCACGCCATCTGCCAGGGGTTGTAGGAGGCCAAAAGGGCCAACAATGTTTGGGCCTTTGCGGCTCTGCATGTAACTTAGGATTTTGCGTTCTACTAGTGTGAGGAAGGCTACTGCGATTAGGATTGGGATGGCATAGGAGAGGGCTATGATAAGGTTGATTAGAATGGGGTAGTTGGTCATGGGGGAAAAAATGGGTTAAGCTAGGGAGAGGATTTGAACCTCTGAATTAAAGGACTTAAGCCTTTTGCATTTTCCGAGCTCTGCCACGCTAGCTGGTCCTTTTCTTGGACGTGGTGTGGTATGATAGCCTTTTGTAATTAAGTTGACTTCATTACTTAAGGCGAAGGCTTGCTTGTGGTATTGGCCTTGCTATTCCTATCCTTTCGTACTGGGAAGAGCTCATCATAGATAGAAACCGACCTGGATTACTCCGGTCTGAACTCAGATCACGTAGGACTGTTAATCGTTGAACAAACGAACCCTTAGTAGCGGCTGCACCACTAGGATGTCCTGATCCAACATCGAGGTCGTAAACCTCCTCGTCGATACGGACTCTCGGAGGAGATTGCGCTGTTATCCCTGGGGTAGCTTGGTCCATTGATCAATTGTATTGGGTCTGGGAGCTATTAGCACGTTGAGGGGTTGCTCTTAGTTTAGATGTGTGGTCCAATTTTTGGAGGTTTTGTTTTGCTCCAAGGTCGCCCCAACCGAAAAACGCAGACCAGAAATCTTATGTGGCAGTGAACCCGATGGGTTGATGTGTGATTTAAGGTGGTTGCTGGTTTTAAAGTTCCACAGGGTCTTCTCGTCTTATGGGTTTATCCCTGCTTTTGTACAGGGAGATCAATTTCACCGATTGCCTGTAAGAGACAGTTAAGACCTCGTTTAGCCATTCATACTAGTCTCGATTTATGGGACAATTGATTGCGCTACCTTTGCACGGTTAGGATACCGCGGCCGTTAAACGTGAGTCACCGGGCAGGCATCACCTTCAATACTTGTTTTGGGTTTGCTGAAGGCTATGTTTTTGGTAAACAGTCGGGCCTTGACGGGCTTGCCTAGTTCCTTTTACAGGTTTTAATCTTTCTTAGTGGACGCTCCTCTGTCGGGTTAACAATATGTTTAATACTGTGCTTGTTTGATTTATCGTATATTGGTGGTTTGTTAATAATGTGTGGATGTAAGCTCGCGTCGTAGAGGGAGGACCCTGGTTACTCATTCTAGCATTAATTCTCCTATCTTAATATAGGTTAGCCTGTTAGTGGGGAGGGAGTCGTGAGGTTTTTATATTTTTGGTTTAGAGCTTTAACGCACTCTTTGTTGATGGCTGCTTGAGGGCCCACAGTTCAGTTAGGGGTGTTTACTTATCCGCTCGTAGAGATTGTATTCTTTTTTAAAGGAGCTGTACCTCCTTTAAATAGCCCTTAATTCGCTTCATTAGGGTTTGTGGGGTTCCTTGGAGAAGAATTAAGAGTGAACTTAGATTCGTTTCACAGGCAACCAGCTATCACCCAGCTCGGTTGGCTTTTCACCTCTACCAACAAGTCATCCCACTCTTTTGCCACAGAGACGGGTTCGCTCAATAATAGCTGCTCGTAGGTAGCTCGCTTGGGTTTCGGGGTGGCAAACTTAAATTCATTTTGCTTGGTTTTTCTTGCTAGACCATGATGCAAAAGGTACAAGGGTTGATCTTTGCTATTTATAGCTTAGTTTTCATTACTATTTCATCTTTCCCTTACGGTACGTAGTCTCTATCGCGCCAAGGATGTCTTTTCTATCGCCTATACTGGGACTGATAAATGCTTTAGTTGGGTAGGGGGGAGTGGCTTTGTTATTCCAGGTCATGTCGGTTGGGCTAGAGTTTGGCATCAAGACGATCTGGCGTTATCAGACATTTTTCAGGTGTAAGCTGAATGCTTTTGGTTAAGCTACGTCTTGGTAGCCTAAGTGCACCTTCCGGTACACTTACCTTGTTACGACTTACCTCATCTTTGGCTGAATGGCTTATTAATTTATGGGGGGGGGGGGCGCCTGTGAGGAGGGTGACGGGCGGTATGTACGTGCCCCAGGGCCGGCTTAAAGAGGGCTCGATTGTCCCACTTTACTGCTAAATCCGCCTTCCAGGGGTTATTTCATACCCCTTTGCCGTATGTTCTAATTTAGAAAATGTAGCCCATTACTACCATTCCATAGGCTATACCTTGACCTGTCTTATTAGCGTGGTGGGGCTATTGCGCTCACTGTTGGGCTTTCAGGGGAGGTGGGCTGGCGACGGCGGTATGTAGGCTGAATTGGCAAGGAATGGTCAGGTATATCGTGGATCATCGATTACAGAACAGGCTCCTCTAGGTGGGTTTGGGGCACCGCCAAGTCCTTAGAGTTTTAAGCGTTGGTGCTCGTAGTTCTCGGGCGGATGCTTTAGTAGGTGTAAGCATCAAGATTTAGGGCCAGGCATAGTGGGGTATCTAATCCCAGTTTGGGCCCTGGCTTTCGTGGAGTTCAATTAATCGTTGTTCTAAGATCTTCTTTGATGGGGAGGCCTTATTGGCATCTTGGGCTTGTGACGGCTCAGTTGCTTTTTAATCTTAGCTACTTGGATAGCATGTGACCACTCTTTACGCCGTTATAATGTTAATTTGGGTCTCCTGTATGACCGCGGTGGCTGGCACAGGATTTACCAACCCTAAATTTGCTATGGCTAAGTCAAGTTTACACTCATTGCTTAATATTAACTACTGCTGATTACCCGTGGGGGTGTGGCAATTGCAAGGCGTCTTGGGCTACGGTTGTGGTGTGCCTGATGCCCGCTCCTATCTGCCTGATTAGGGGTCCAGGGCATCTACACTGGAGCGCGGATACTTGCATGTATATACCTAGCAAAAACTAACAGTAAGGTTAGGACTAAGTCTTTTGTCCTTGGGTGTGTGTGGCAGCCATCTTGACATCTTCAGTGTCATGCTTTGTATAAGCTACAAGGAC